ATGGTAAAAAAGAAGATTGTTTACGAAGAAACAACAAGAAAAATTCATATTCTGATACATAAGAGTTATATAGGAATCGAAATAGTCTTTTATTTTCTTTTTTCAAAATAAAAATGGATTTCATTGAAGTAATAAGACTATTCCAATTCGAATAGTAGTTGAGAAAGAATCGCAATAAATGCAAAGATGGAACATCTTGGATACGGTATTGAAGGAGTTGAACCAATATTTCCAAATGGATAGGATAGGGTATTTCTATATGTGATAGATAATCCAAATGCAAAAATTTGTCTTCTAAAAAGGGAAATATTGAATGAATAGAGCGTAAATTCTGAAACTTTGGTATTTCTTTTTCTTTCAGACAAAAGAATTCTCGTAACGAAAATGGGATTTCTACAACGATCGCAAACCCCTCAGATAGAATCTGAGAATAAAACTCGGAATAAAAATAATTTTTGTAATCCAACAATCGATCTTGGTTAAGATGATTAACCGAGTTAATCCAAAAATTCTGCTGATACATTCGAATAATTAAACGTTTCACAAGTAGTGAACTAAATTTCTTGTTATTACAACTAAGAATTTCCACAGGTTGGGAACCTTTTAATCCATAATCATGGGCAAATGCATAAATATACTCCTGAAAGAGTAGTGGGTAGACGAAGTATTGTTGACGAGATTTATGTTTTTCTGAATACCTCTCGAATTTTTCCATTTGTATTTCTACTTGAATCAGAGAGAAGAAGCATTTCTCGGTTTATCGAATGATGATACATAGTGCAATATGGTCAGAACAGGATGTTGCATTTTTGAATACAAACCCTGGAAAAAGGAGTCTAATCCACAGATCTTTTTCCGCTCCTTTTCTATCCAATTAGTTTCTGCTTGTTCTAATTACAAAAGAGAACAGAACAAATCTTTTATTTTTGCAGGCCAATCGCTCTTTTGACTTTGGAATACAGTCTCTTTATCAATATACCGCTTCTTTTACACATTCAATCCATAACATAACATCCCTTATTCAATCTATAATAAAGAATAATTAGGATTTCTAAAAAAAAGAAAAAATGAAGGGTCCACTTATAGGAAAACCCCACCTTTCCCCGCATCCGGCACTAATCTATTTTTAACGTCTAATTAGAGCGGGGAATCATTCCAATTAAGAATTTAAGCTCGTTGCTTTTTATTTTACCAGAATTAGAGCCAGGCTCTATCCATTTATTCATTAGACCCAGAAAATCGCATTTTTTTATTCCATTCTAAAAATAAAAAATTGATTTTATTACGACATGCTATTTTTTCCATTCATTACCCTTGAGGATCAGTCGTGGTCTTCTAGACTCTACCAAGAGTCTGGACGAATTTGTTGCTTCATCCAAATGTGTAAAAGATCATAGTCGCACTTAAAAGCCGAGTACTCTACCATTGAGTTAGCAACCCGGATAAAATAGGATCTTAGATACGATCGAAATAAAAAAATCAATAGAATTACACCGCACGCTCTGTCAAAACATTGAACTAGCACAACATCAAAAGAAAGATTTTATCGACCATTAAAAAGACGCAAATGCCAAAACGAACAGGTCCGCTTAAATTTAACTAAGGTGAAAAAAGAGAAACCCTAATCACCACGGCAAAATTCTTCCTTTTTTAGCAATTTGTATTTCTTTACAATAAAAATATTGTATGAAAATACATGCAAGAAGAACAGAACACCCTTATCATTTGAGCGAAGTGTAGACAGAAAAATATAATATGGAGTGAGGATAAAGAGATCCATCTATCTACAAATTCTATTTGTTCAATAGACCTTTGTCAATGGAAATACAATGGTAAGAAAACAATTAGATAGAAAAAGTAAATAAAATGGAGGCTTATGTTGGATTGGCACGACATAAATCCAAAAAGGACTAAGAAAGAGGTAAATAGTGTCTAAATAATTAGACAACGAGGGATACTAGCGATCTTCGACTACCTTTTTTATTTATTTAGTTCTTCAATTAACTCAAAGTTCTTTCTTTTTCTTTAAAAAAATCTGCCTTCCTTAAAATATCATAAACAGTTCTTGTAGGTTGAGCACCTTTTTCAAGGAAATAGAGAATAGCTGGAACATTTAAACAAGTTTGATTCTTTATCGGATCATAAAAACCTACTTTTCGAAGATCTCTTCCTTCTCTTCGAGATCGAACATCAATTGCAACGATTCGATAGACAGCTTATTGGGATAGATGTAAATAAACAACGCCCCCCCCCTAGAAACGTATAGGAGGTTTTCTCCTCATACGGCTCGAGAAAATGATTCGAATTTCTGTGTATAATAATAGAAATTAGACTATGACTTGCATTAATTTCCTTACAGAAAAAAAAATTTCATTTATACTCATGACTCAAGTTGTCTAATTTTGCCTGACAGACTTCAAAGGCAAAATCCTTCTAAATTTTTTGAGTCGTCTCTAAACTCTTTTCTTTGTCTCATTTCGAACGAATTTACTTTTATTCCTTATTCTGATCCAATTCTGTTGTTGAGACAATTGAAAATCGTGTTTACTTGTTCTGGAATCCTTTATCTTTGATTTGTGAAATCCTTGGGTTTAGACATTACTTCGGGAATTCCTATTCTTTTTTCTTTCAAAAGAGGAGCAACATACCCTTTTTTTCTTATTTCCTTCGATAAAGCATTTCCCTCTTCCATAGAAATCAAATATGAGCAATTAATTCTGATAGACTTTTCATTGAATTAGATTTCTATATTAAGGATAGACTGACAAAGTTGGCCTAATTTATTAGTTTTCACTAACCCTAGATTCTTTCCCTTGAAAAAAAAATTCTGCCCTCTCGAGCTCCATCGTGTACTATTTTACTTAGAAACAACCCAGTGCAAATTGGGTTCGGGACGAATAGAACAGACTATGTCGAGCCAAGAGCATTTTCATTACTATGGAAAATGATGGATAGCAAAATCCATAATCGATCATGTCCTTCAAGTCGCACGTTGCTTTCTACCACATCGTTTTAAACGAAGTTTTACCATAACAAATATTCCTCTTTTCATTGCAAAGTAGTATAGGGAATTGATCCAATATGGATGGAATCATGAATAATCATTGGTTTCGTTTTTTGTATACTAATTCAAACTTGCTATCTACGGTGAAATATGGATAAAAGAAATAAGGTATTTATCGGGGAAGCCCCCATAAAGATCCAATTGATTTAAACCCATATTCTATCATATGAATGAAACATAGTTCGAAAAAAGAAGAATAAACAAGTTTTATTAAGACTTATTTATTAGTAAATTTCGATCCTCAACGGAGGACTCGAGATGATCAATCTCGAAGTGAGAAGAGAAGGATCCACTTTTTACCAATAAATAAACTATCAACCTCCAAAAAAGTGTAATTAATTTAATTACTATAATTAGAATTATATTAGCAATATATTTTTCCGTAACAAAAACAATTAACTAAATAAACTATTCCAATGAAAAGATTGAAAGTTTTTGGTAGTTATAGAATTCTCGTACTTATTCGACTCGAATACCAAAAAAAGAAGTAAAAAAGACCTTTTTCACTAACAATATAATGGAATAAAAATATAATAATGGAATAAAAATATATCTCTATCATAAAGCTAAAGGTCTCTTTTTTATACAGTGTTTTACGTCAAGTTTAAATTAGAAAGTCGAGTAGATAGAATATATGAATTTATCTCTTATTTCGAAATTTGCAAATTAACTAATTTATTTACTTTTTTTTGTTCTTTAGTTTTGGGAAAAGAAAGAGGGATCCTTCTTTTCTTTCACTCTTTCACATTGGATGTCAAATGTATCATGTAAGAATTCCCACTTCATGGATATGGAGCATAAAGTTTATCTAAGAAGTTCAAATTTCAAAATAAATATGAGTAATGAATAGTAGAGGCATATCATGAATGTGACTGATAGACCCAATTTTTTCATGAAAATAAAGATATTCAATTTGACTGGACTTAACATTTGATTTTGTTTTCTGAGAAAGAAAATGAATGCTTAGGAATGCATCTAAGCTAAGAGTTCTTATTAATAAACTTTTGTCTCGTGCGGAGTACAATATGATTTCATCTTTTGTTTCATCAGAAACAATCTGGGACGGAAGGGTTCGAACCTCCGAATAACGGGATCAAAACCCGCTGCCTTACCACTTGGCCACGCCCCATTTCGGGTTTTATGCGACACTAATAAACACTATTATGTTTATTTGTTATTCGTCAATCCCACTTTAATTACAGAAAAATGAGGGATATTCTCTTGCTAGTATTCTAGATATGCGGATAATATAGAATCAAAAAAATGCATTGATCATTACATGGAATTCTATTAAGATATTATATGAAAGTCGAATTTATTCCATTCTCATTTGAGAGTGCGAATACAAGGAGGTATTTTGTGTTTGGGAAAGTCCGAAGAAAAAAAGATTTTGAATCTGCCTTTTCCTTTTTCCCTTAGAAAAATAACTCAATCCAAATCTAATTATTTACTCTACAAGAACGAAATGCTTGTTATGCCTAATATACTTAGTTTAAGTAGTTTTTTCTTTGCCAAATTGCCCGAAGCTTATGCTATTTTCAACCCAATCGTGGATGTTATGCCTGTTATACCTCTATTCTTTTTTCTATTAGCCTTTGTTTGGCAAGCTGCTGTAAGTTTTCGATGAAATCTTTATTACTCTGTTTGCAAAATGGAATGATGTATTCATTCCAAAAAAATTATAAAAATGGGTAAAAACCGAGAAGTTTGATATTCTTATATTCTGAACCTTCAATTCTAAAATTAAAAGTCTTCTCCATTGAATGGATAGCTGCAGCAAGAAATTTGGATCAGCTTTTCTACCCCCCTGCACCTACGTTGAGCAGGTACCTTTAGGTACCTACACAATACCTAACCCAATTTTTGATATTGATAAGAGTGCTTATTATAAAAGAATTCTTGAAAAAAATTGCAAGAATTCTTTTTTGCTTAGATATCAAAATAAACAAAGCCCATCCTAGTGGATCTGTGCGGTAAGGAAAAACTGGTAATCTATTCCTTAAAAAAAAATCTTGGAGATTATGTAATGCTTACTCTCAAACTTTTTGTTTATACAGTAGTGATATTCTTTGTTTCCCTCTTTATCTTTGGATTCTTATCCAATGACCCAGGACGTAATCCTGGGCGTGAGGAGTAAAAATTGAAATTTTTTTAGAATTTTTTCTTACAAATTGGATTTGTTTCGTACATTTATCTATGAGAAAATCCGGGGGTCAGAATTCCTTCCAATTCGAAAGTCCCAAATGATCCGAGGGAGCGGAAAGAGAGGGATTCGAACCCTCGGTACAAAAAAATTGTACAACGGATTAGCAATCCGCCGCTTTAGTCCACTCAGCCATCTCTCCCCGTTCCAAATCGAAAGGTTTCCGTGATATGACAGAGGCAAGAAATAACGATTGCAACAAACCCTTTTTTTTCTTTCAAAAGTCTATAAAAATTATATTGCCAATTCCATTTTAGTTCTATTCTTTTTTCTTAATGTTAATAAAAAAAAGAAGAAAATTCTTGTTTTTTCTTTCTAAAAATTAATATTGGCCGAGAGACAATCAGATAGATTTTATCTTTAGCGGGCATTTCCATATAGGACTTGTTATAATAAAACAAGCAGATTATATAAAAAAGAAAAACGCTTTTTTTGTTAATTATTTCTCAAGAAAGCAAAACGGGTTCTTATCAAATTCACCATAAAATTGGAAAGAAGGATAAAGTAAGTAGACCTGACTCCTTGAATGATGTCTCTATTCGCTATTCTGATATTAAAATTCAATGTAGAGGAAATTGTATAAGCGGATTTTTTTTATTTCCTTAGACTTCGATCGAAGAATTTTTCGCTATTTACTATTTATATTCTTGTTAGTAGATGTTCTATAGGAATAATAAGAAATCGCAACCCCTTTCCGCTACACATAAAAATTGATTTCGAAAGTCCTTTTTTTCAGAATCCTCCATTTTTGTTCTTCCCCCCATGCAATAGAGAGCGAATGGGAAAAAAGGGTTCCTTTTTTTCATTTTTCCCTTAAAAGATCCGCTTTGAAATAGGAGTCATGGAATAATGCTGAATTCAAATGTTTATTTCCATAGTATAAGAAGTATAAGAAAAACAAATCGAATCAAATTCATGGATTTACCACGCCCTCGGTTGTGACTCCATAGATAAAAATGAAAAAATTTTTACCTTCGAGACCATTGAAAAAGGGCATTGAACGAGAAAGAAATCGTCCACAGATAATCAAACTATCATATGCCTTGGAAGTGATATGAGGTGCTCGGAAATGGTTGAAGTAATTGAATAGGAGGATCACTATGACTATAGCCCTTGGTAGAATTCCTAAAGAAGAAAATGATCTATTTGATAGTATGGACGACTGGTTACGAAGGGACCGTTTCGTTTTTGTCGGATGGTCTGGCCTATTACTCTTTCCTTGTGCTTATTTTGCTTTAGGGGGTTGGTTTACAGGGACAACTTTTGTAACTTCTTGGTATACCCATGGATTGGCTAGTTCCTATTTGGAAGGTTGTAATTTTTTAACCGCGGCAGTTTCTACCCCTGCCAATAGTTTAGCACACTCTTTGTTGCTATTATGGGGCCCGGAAGCACAAGGAGATTTTACTCGTTGGTGCCAATTAGGCGGTCTATGGACTTTTGTCGCTCTCCACGGGGCTTTTGCACTAATAGGTTTCATGTTACGCCAATTTGAACTTGCTCGGTCTGTTCAATTGCGGCCTTATAATGCAATCTCATTTTCTGGTCCAATTGCTGTTTTTGTTTCTGTATTCCTTATTTATCCACTGGGACAATCTGGTTGGTTCTTTGCGCCGAGTTTTGGTGTAGCAGCGATATTTCGATTCATCCTCTTCTTCCAAGGATTTCATAATTGGACGTTGAACCCATTTCATATGATGGGAGTTGCCGGAGTATTAGGCGCGGCTCTGCTATGCGCTATTCATGGGGCGACCGTAGAAAACACTCTATTCGAGGACGGTGATGGTGCAAATACTTTCCGCGCTTTTAACCCAACTCAAGCTGAAGAAACTTATTCAATGGTTACTGCTAATCGCTTTTGGTCCCAAATCTTTGGTGTTGCTTTTTCCAATAAACGTTGGTTACATTTCTTTATGCTATTTGTACCCGTCACCGGTTTATGGATGAGTGCTATTGGCGTAGTTGGCCTGGCTCTGAACTTACGTGCCTATGACTTCGTTTCCCAGGAAATCCGTGCAGCGGAAGATCCTGAATTTGAGACTTTCTACACCAAAAATATTCTTTTAAATGAGGGTATTCGTGCGTGGATGGCAGCTCAGGATCAGCCTCATGAAAATCTTATATTCCCTGAGGAGGTTCTACCACGTGGAAACGCTCTTTAATGGAACTTTCGTTTTAGCTGGTCGTGACCAAGAAACCACCGGCTTTGCTTGGTGGGCTGGGAATGCCAGAC